AAATAGATCATATACTAATTCTCTTTCTCGGAAAATATAGAAAAAGGGGGTCTGTGCACCAATATCTGCCATAAAAGGGCCAAGCCATAAGAGATGAGAAGCTATACGACTCAACTCTAACATAATTACTCTGATATAACTGGCTCTTTTAGGTACTTGAATATTCCCCAACTGTTCTGGTCCATTTACGGTTATTGCTTCTGTGAACATAGTCGCTAAATAATCCCAACGTGTTACATAAGGCAGATATTGTATAACTGTTCTGTTTTCTGCAATTTTTTCCATCCCTCTGTGTAAATAACCCAATATCGGCTCACAATCAATAACATCTTCACCATCTAGAGTAAGGATGAGCCGAAGAACACCATGCATTGATGGGTGGTGAGGTCCCATATTGACTATCATGAGGTCTTTTCTTGTAGTTGTTACATTCATAGGTTATTCCTCGATTCATTCTTTCATGAATTGCTGAAAACAAAAAGAAGTTCATCAAAATTCAAGATCTAATAAATCAAATAATTCAAGTTACTTTTCAATTTAACGAGTTTTTGATTCCCGAATATCCAGCCGACTAATTAATTCTTTATAACGTACTTTATTTTTCTTTGACAAATAAGACAGAAGTCGTTGCCGTTTTCCTAGGATTTTACGTAGACCTCTCTGAGATAAATAGTCTTTTCTATGCAATTCCAAATGTGAAGTAAGTCTTCGTATCTTATTGGTAAAACTAAATACTTGAAATTCAACAGACCCACTGTTTTCTTTTTTTTCTTCTTGTGAAATAACGGAAATGAATGAATTTTTTACCATAAAATAAAATGAAACCTTCTATCCTTTAATTTTTAAAATTCAAAAATTTTACCAATCAGTAAGAATAATGCGACTAATTTTGTATATACAATAATCTTAATTTCTTTATGAACTCCTAATTTTATCAACTAATTTTTATTAATCCAATTTTCAATTTTATTTGGATACGAATAGGAAGGGATGGTATATTTCTACACTCAAAAAAAGGTATTATTGACGAATTTCCAATCGTGGATACATATGTATCCTTACCATACTAAAACGGCTGCTATTATTGGTATCAAACCAATATCGATTCATACAAGCTAAATCTTCTAATCTATAATTAGGCCAAAGAAAGAACTTTAATTTAATTAGTTTATTTTTATCTCTTTTGCTTTTATCCAAAACTTCACTACAGTTTTTTATGTATTTGAAAAATACTGGATTTTGGGGTATATCATTTCTATTCCTCGAATAGAAAGAAATTAGAATTCTTAATTCTCTCCGTCGTTTAGTGGATAAAATTTTTTCAGGAACAAAGAAATCAGAATGATTTTTGTCCCTATTTTCGTTCATTCTTTGATGTCTTGCAATGCATTTATCAAAATTTTTTTTATCGATATAGCTTTTTTCTCGGTATCTTTGATTAATTGGGAGCTTACTCTTATGAACCAATGAAATACTTATCGTTTGATAGATAAGAAATTGTCCATTATTTTTTATAGACAAACGAACTGGCTCGATAATTAATATGCCCTTTTTCATCAATTCTGTAAGAGTTAAATCCTTTTGAATCATCAGAATATCCAAACTCATTTCTCCCCTTTGAATAGAGGATATAGCAATTTCTTTTGGATTTATCAATCTAAGCAGGAGACAATATACTTTGATATTATTGATCATTCTTTGATTTAAAGAATCATCCCATCTCAATTGAAAACGTAAATACCTTTTTAACAAGAAATCAAGCTCTGCTTCTGTGTTGCTTTTGTATTGCTTTTTCTTTCTACGTTTTTTCATATTTGAGCCTGCATAATCTTCTTCAATATCTTTTTCTTGGTTTGAGAGAACGGATCCAAGATTCTCTTGGTTTTGTGCATCTGATTCAAGATTACCTCGGCCTGCGGATTCTTTTTCTTCTTGATTTCGATTCTCTAATTCAATAATTTTTTTTTCATTTGATAATCTAAAAAGATCCCCTTTTCTCTTTCTATTGATATTTTTATTTTCACTAATATTTTCATTTCCATTCAAATTTGAAAGAAGTAATTTGATTGGTATGATCCACGGTTTCATTTTATATGTATTATAAAAGAGGATAAATTCTGGGAAAAACCAAAGTTTCAGATTCGATATGGGAAGACTTAGTATTTCTTCATTCATTCCCATCCAATCAAAAAGGTTTTTTTTTTTCTTGGATGGTTCGATTCCTTGATTTTGATAGATTGTAAGATAAGAAAGACCTTTTTTAGTAATTTTGTCAATTAGTTGATAATTATTAAATCCAGCCTTAGCATTTTTATTACCATTGGTATCTATCCAGGACTCAATATCAACTTTCTTTCTAAGACAAAAATGGAAAATTTTCCAATCAAAATATTTTCTATCGGAAAATTTCTCCAGATTCATAATATCCTCTTCCCCTAGATAATTATTGATAGGAATAAGACCCCCTGGCATATTAAATAATATACCCTTATCTATATTGTAATCATAAGAAATTTTCTCTTTATCTTTATTATTTATACGTAATGGTGATGCATAAATATATGAATGCTTTTTATTTTCATAATTAATAGATTTATATGAGAAAAGGTCATATCTATAGTGTTTTTGAAAGTTATATTTTTGATTCGGTAATGAATTTGGTTCAAAATCATTTAATTTTTTGTAATGAATTAATTGGTTTGTTTTTTCATTAGAATACCTTTTGTTTAAATCTTTATTCTGATCCATACGTTGTTGATTGATTTTAGCTCGCCATTTTTGAGGTACTAAGCGATACCATCTAATCCAGGATAAACCATATTGATAATGACCTCTTAACCAGTTTTTCCATTGATTCATTCCAGAATTCAAAAGATCGTTCTGTCGTAATTCAGAATGAAATATTTCTTGTTCTTCGAAATAATTCTTTATTTCATTCTTAAGAAAAAGAGAGGTTCCGTGATATTCAAGAACATATCTTAACTTATACAGGTTAATAAGTTGGGTTTGGTATAATTTGTAAAATACATATGCTTGTGACAAGCAGGATAAGTCAAAATTTTTTTTTGAATTCTTATTACTAATATCAAAAGTCGACTTTTTTATAGTCGAAATAAAGCGAACTGTATTTTTATTTGTTTTATTAATTTTTTCTTTATTTGTTTCATTATTGGAAATGTATTTATCAAGAATTTTTTTTGATAATTCAAAAAAAAGTTGTGTATTGATCCTCGGAACATAAATGATAGATAGAACAATATCTATATATATCCTTTGAATTAAAAATATTATAAAAAAATATGATTTACGGATGAATCTAACATTTCCTCTTTTTAATTTCTGCGAAATATTTTTTATTGGTGGTACTAGTTTAGCAGTAGAACTTCTTTTATTAGAACTAATATTTATTTTATTATTTAGTTCCGGAGTTAAAAATCCTTTCTTATTATCTTTTGTAATTTTATCTATTTGATTCCTGATTGTGGTTGTTCTATCAGCCAGATCTTTCATTTTTTTTTCTGTCAATGAATAATCTTTCAAATCCATAAATCGAATTTGAATGGACGATTCATGAATCATCAAATTACTGATTATCGAATCTTTTTCTTTTTTAGTTTTATTCAATTCAGATATTTCTCTTAATCCAAAGAATAGAATTTGATTTATTTTTGAAAGTTCTTTTATTATTCTTTTTAGAAATAGAATGCTTTTGATGACCCATTTTTTTGTTTCTTTTGAGATGTTTAGAAAAAATTTTGTTCTTTCTTTTAAAAACTGTATAACTAGAAAAGACTTTTTTTGCAATTTTATAATTTTTTTTTTCAGTTCTTTAAAAATGGGTTCAAAAAATGAACGTCGTTTTCGGGGAGAACCAAAAGGAAGGTTAGTTTCCATTCCCCAAACTGTTAAAAAACAAAAATCGTTTTTTTGTCCTTTATTTTTCAGTTTCAACGAATTTTTTTGAGGGGATCGTAGCTTAGACCTGTGCCAAGGTTTAAGGCAAAAAGGAAATAGAATCTGTATCTGAATACCGTCTGTCAACCAATTTTTTGGAAATTCTGTTTCTGATAATTGAACACCATTATAGGTGCATTTAACATGCATTTCTTTATTCCAATCTTTTAAGTCTTCGGACCATTCGGGAAATTGAAATAATAACATACGGGCTATATTTTTAGCTATTATCAATGAAGGTAATATAATATATTTTCTAAGAAACGATTGGCTTACTAATATGGATCCTCTTATTACTTGAGCAAATACAATGCTATCCCAGGCTTCCGCTATTTCTATTCGGGCTTTCTCTTCTCTTTTGTATTTTTCTCTTTTTTGTTCCTCTTTTTTTTTCTCACTTTCTTTTCTTTTTTCCTCTGTATAATCCGAAATTCTTAATTTTTTTGTTTTTTTATCCATCGAGTTTTTAAAAATGACTTTCACTAACTCAGAGATATTAAAAGAAAAAGGGGGGTTGTCTATTCTGTCCAAAAAAAGAGGGGAATGTACATTTGCTTGAACTAGTTCCCAGGTAACACTTTTACGTCTTTGAGCACGCATGGATCCTTTGATTATGTCTCGACGAAAATCTGATTGTTGCGAATAACGTATCAAAGCCACTTCCTCTGTTTGATCAGAATCATTAGTATTTTGGGTATTAGTATCAGCATTTTCTTGCTTATCAGTAAAAATTACTACACGTTTGGCTTTTCTTGAACGAATCTCATGATCTTCCGCGACATTCTCTTCATTTTCTCCTCCTTCCTGTTGTTCTAATTCATCGATTAATTTGTATGACCATCGAGGAACTTTTTTACTGATTTCTTTTATTCCAATAGATTTTTTTCTAATTCTTTTAGCCTTGGGATCAGTTATAATTGGATTGAATAAAAATTTGAAAATTTTTATTTGATCTTCTAAATCAATTCTTCCTTGTTCGTCTTCTGAAACTGCAAATAAATAAAGTTTTTTTTCTCTTGATAGTGAATTTCTATCAAATGTATCTA